AAAGACACAAAAACCCGTACTCAAATAAAAAAAAAATCTATTAAAATTTATTGAGTACGGGTTTTTGTCGGTAAAAAAAAAATCAACTGGATTCCCGTGGAGTTTTATGGAACATATCAATAAGCTAGACCCATGCTGCGAGTTGTTTCATGCCATAAATAAACTCGAACACTCAAGAAATCGGTTGGACAGGCAGATTCGCATCTCTTACAACCTACACAGTCTTCTGTTCTGGGAGCAGAAGCGATTTGTTTCGCTTTACATCCCTCCCAAGGTATCATTTCTAATACATCTGTGGGGCAGGCTCGGACACATTGAGTACACCCTATACATGTATCATAAATCTTTACTGAGTGTGACATTGGATCTATTAATTTTTAAACGCCATAAATTTTCGATCTAGTAAACTTGTAAAATGAATCATATATTTAGACACCAGATGAATCAATGATTTACCAGAATTTTTATAATTAATCTACTTCTGGATCGGCTCATGAGAGAGGATAGAGGGGCCAAGATACTTTGATTTATTACGTTACGTTTTCGCAAGCATGCCCATAATCATAGATTATGCATCATACCTCCTAATTGGAATTTTTTAATATTATAATTTGTAATTTATATAGAAAAATCGTAAAAACCTTCATTTGAGGGATATTTATCTTTCTATGATTAATCTTATTTATTCAACAAATTCGATTGGTTGATACGAGTAGAATTTCTGTTACGATAAATTGATGAAACAATTGCTGGTCCAATCGCCGCTTCAGCCGCTGCAATAGCTATAACAAAAATTGAGAAAATGTCTCCTCTTAATTGACGACTATCAAAAAAATCGCAAAATGTTACGAAATTTATATTCACTGCATTCAGTATAAGTTCAAGACACATAAGGGCTCTAACCATATTTCGACTCGTGATCAATCCATATATACCTATAGAAAATAAATAGGCACTCAAAATAAGTACATGTTCGATCATCATTGATCAACCCCTTATCAATATCGATGCATTTCAAGATGAACAAGAATTCAACCGATTCTATTAACTAGAATATAAACAGTACGCAACTAACAAGTGTGGAACAAAGAAATCAAATAAATAGAGTTTATTGTTAGAATATATTGACAAACAATTTTTGATTTTGATAGAATGGAAACACGCAACAACGTTTTATTTTGATTACTATGCTAGTTCGAACGATTTATTACTGACGAGCCATAGCAATTGCACCTATCAAAGCAACTAAAAGAATTATGGAAATGAGTTCAAATGGAAGGAAAAAATCTGTTGATAAATGAATCCCAATTTGTTGACTATTACTTAAAAAATCTTGTTCTATAATCTGGTTTGATCTTGTAGTCCAAATAATACCGTACCATGACGTATCTGTAATAATAGTAATTAGGGAAGCAAAAATACTTGCACAAACCATCGCAGTCACCCCATCCCCAACGGTCCAAAGAGTAAAATCGTTGTAAGATGCTGAACCATTCATAAACATCACAGCAAATATGATTAAAACATTTATAGCTCCCACGTAAATAAGGAGCTGTGCGGCCGCTATAAAATGGGAGTTTGATGAAATATATAATAAAGATATACAAACAAGAACCAATCCCAATGAAAAGGCAGAATAAATTGTATTAGTAAGTAATACCACCCCTAAACCTCCTAATATAATAACCAATCCTAGAAAGACTAAAAGAAAATCATGTATTGATCCGGGTAAATCCATTTTATGTAAAATAAGAAATAAATAAAAAATCTTTCATGATCTTATTGACCTGACCAGGAAATGGACCCTATTTTTTTATGATATGTTTTTATGAATTTAATTCTAAATGCTAAGAAATTCTAATGAGTGTGGATTGATGTGTATCCAATAATTGAATCAATCTCGTTTTTTATCAGAATACAAAATTTGAAATGGGAGCTATATATGTTAAAAAAATTACTGATAGATGATATATCACTCGATTTTAACTCCAAATGACGCCTCGATTCTCATCAACTAATTAATAGTTGGGATTTCGATTGTAGTTATTGACCAAGGAAAAATAAAACTAAAATTTTTAAATCATGGGGTTGACGTATTTTTTCTTTGAGGCGAATTCAAAATTGTTCTAATTGTGTAATCGTCAATTACTGGCATTGGTAAACGACCCAAAGCTATTTGATTATAATTCAATTCGTGACGATCATAAGTAGAAAGTTCATATTCTTCAGTCATTGATAAACAATTTGTTGGACAATACTCAACGCAATTACCACAAAAAATACAGATTCCGAAATCAATACTGTAATTAAGCAATCGTTTCTTTCTAATATTCGTTTCCAATTTCCAATCCACAACAGGTAAATCTATAGGACATACACGAACACATACTTCACAAGCAATGCATTTATCAAATTCAAAGTGGATTCGACCGCGGAAACGTTCCGATGTGATTAATTTTTCATAAGGATATTGAATAGTTACAGGTAAACGATTTGCGTGCGATAAGGTAATCATAAAACTTTGACCAATGTACCTTGCAGCTCGGACTGTTTGTTGACCATAATTCATGAACCCGGTTACCATGGGGAACATATCGTGAATATATCGAATTTTTTTTTTCTCTTGTTTGGGACAGGTCGTGATAGTGTATTTACAGTGCAAGGAGTTGGGAAGAAGTTGTTAATAATAGATTACCTAGAGAAATAGGTAAAAGAAATTTCCATCCAAGGTTTAATAATTGGTCCATTCTTAACCTAGGTAAAGTCCATCTTGTTGTGATAGGAATAAACAAGAACAAATATGTTTTAGCTAATGTAATAAAGAGAAAAATTGTGGTTCCAAAGACGCCACCGACTTTATTTATTTCAAATAGTTCAGGAATAAACATGTACGGAATAGAGAGATTCCACCCACCCAAGTAAAGAACTGTTACAAACAATGAAGAAACTAGTAGATTTAGATAAGAAGCAACATAAAATAAACCAAATTTGATACCAGAATATTCAGTTTGATAACCCGCTACTAATTCTTCCTCTGCTTCTGGTAAGTCAAAGGGTAATCTCTCACATTCTGCTAGGGAGGAAATTATAAAAACGATAAACCCGATAGGTTGACGCCACAAATTCCATCCCCAAAACCCATATTTTGCCTGTGCCTCAACTATATCAACTGTACTTGAACTGTTAGATAATTATAGTCGGTGATAACATCACTGTTCCCATCGCTATTACAGAACCGTACATGAGATTTTCACCTCATACGGCTCCTCCAGGACCACAAAGAAATCTAAGGACCGGATCGGCATTCTTTATGGCGATATGTTCTAGATCGAGTAAAAATCTATTGAGAGGTCCCGAATTAGACCAATGGAATTCTGTCTGCTATAATAAAAAAAAAGTACTTCTGAATTGATCTCATCCTTTAATAATTTAGAATGTTTTTTTGAGTAATAACTTAAACCTTCAATAAAATACTCCTTCTATAAATATTCATAGATATTTGAACCCAGCTTTTTCAATTACGAAAAAGAATTAGATATTACATTAGTTCATAAATAATGCCAAGAATTTGCTTTCTATATAAATTAAAGAATAAAGATCTTTCTCTCTCTTTTTTTATTCATTTTTTATTGTAATTGCAGTCTTTCTACTTTTTTCGTTCCTATTCTTGTTTCTAAAAAGTGGATTCAAAAAAAGTAAAGGATTATTTCGTTCTTGATAGTAATTTCTTTAATCGGTGGATAGGAGCATACTCTGGATCGGAATCATGGGGAGTACTACCTGATCATTTCTACTAACGTAAAGCCCCAATTGGTCTTCCTTTTATGCGGAAACGGCCCTTTGTATAATTTAAATAATCTCTATTACTAATCCCTTGTGTAATTTGGTGTTTCTAACCATCCACTCATTTTTGCCCAATCGCCTGTTATGGTAGTCGGGTAATATAGCCAAACGCTAATGAAAACCCCATACAGTTGATCTTGTGAACCCGCTTCAAGCCATGATGCCCAACCAACCAATCTTGGGGTAAACAGTCTCTACTGCTTATATTTACTTTTGCTTAATCCTGGTACATAGGAAATGAGGCTCGACTTCTTACTGCAAACTTATAAGCTGTTTTTTTTCACTCATAGAACTATCTGATTTAGTTCATCAACACTAACGATGAACAAAAAACGGAGACTATCTATTCAACGCTTTCCGCGAAAGAACGGAAATAGTCAAAAGTTTATGTCTCAACGAATCACACGTAGAGATATTGATAACACACATAGAGTTAATGGTATTTCATAACTAATGGATTGAGCAGCTGCTCGTAAACCACCTAAAAAGGAATATTTATTATTTGATCCATATCCTGATATAAGAAGTCCAATAGGAGCAATACTTGAAATAGCGATCCATAAAAAAACCCCGATATTTATATCAGCTAGGATAAGATGATAACCAAAAGGAATTACTGAATAACTTAGTAAAATTGATATGACCGCTACCGATGGTCCGATACTGAATAAACCACTATCTCCTCTAGATGGAATAATATTTTCTTTAACAAGTAGTTTTGTCCCATCTGCTATAGCTTGGAGAATTCCTAAAGGGCCGGCATATTCAGGTCCAATACGTTGTTGTATCCCTGCGGATAGTTCTCTTTCTAACCACACAATTACTAGTACACCTATTGTTATTCCCAATACAAGAGTCAAAATAGGTATAAACATCCATATGATCCCATAGATCTCCTTTAAAGACTCCAATCTGTAAAAAGAATTGATATCTTGTATTTCTGTTCTATCAATTATCATTTCAACGGTCAACTTCTCCCATAATGATATCTATACTACCTAGTATCGTCATAATATCAGCCAATTTCATTCTTTTAACTAACTGAGGAAGAATTTGCAAATTGATAAAACCTGGCGGTCGTATTTTCCATCGCCAAGGAAAAACACTTTGATCTCCTATCAAAAAAATACCCAACTCTCCCTTTGGTGCTTCGATTCTCACATAAAGTTCTTGTTTCGACAATTCAAAAGTGGGCGAAGGCTTTTTACTAATGAATCGATATTCAAAATCATTCCATTTTGGATCCCTTACTATATCAAAGCATCGGTTTTCTAAATTCTCATAGGGCCCTCCTGGAATTCCTTCCAGAGCCTGTTGAATAATTTTTATAGATTCCGTCATTTCGCTGATTCGTACTAAATAACGAGCTAACGAATCCCCTTCTTTTTGCCATTTGATTTCCCAATTAAATTCGTCATAACACTCATAATGATCAACTTTACGAAGATCCCACTTTATTCCGGAAGCTCGTAGCATTGGTCCTGATAAACCCCAATTTATTGCTTCCTCTTCGCTAATAATCCCTACTCCCTCAACTCGGTCTAAAAAAATAGGATTTCGTGTAATAAGGTTTTGATATTCAGCAACCCCTGTTAAAAAATAATCACAGAAATCTAAACATTTATCTATCCAGCCATGGGGTAGATCAACAGCGACTCCTCCGATACGCAAATAATTATGCATCATTCTCATACCAGTGGCAGCTTCGAATAGATCATATACTAATTCTCTTTCTTTGAAAATATAGAAGAAAGGGGTTTGTGCCCCAATATCGGCCATAAAAGGTCCGAGCCATAACAAATGAGAAGCTATACGACTCAACTCCAACATAATTACTCTGATATAGCTGGCTCTTTTCGGTACTTGAATATTTCCTAACTGCTCTGGTGCATTTACGGTTATCGCTTCTGTGAACATAGTAGCTAAATAATCCCACCTTGTTACATAAGGCAAATATTGTATAATTGTTCGGTTTTCTGCTATTTTTTCCATTCCTCTGTGTAAATAACCCAATATTGGTTCACAGTCAATAACATCTTCACCATCTAGAGTAATGATGAGTCGAAGAACACCATGCATTGATGGGTGCTGAGGACCCATATTTACTATCATGAGGTCTTTTTTTGTAGCTGGTACATTCATAGGTTTTTCCCCGATTGATTCTTCCATGAATTGCCGAAAATAATAAAAATTCAAGATCGAACATCAAATAATTAAAGTTCTTTAAAATTTAAATTAGTGAGTTTTTGGCTCACGAATTTCCAACCGACCAATTAATTCTTTATACCGTACTCGATTTTTCTTTGACAAATAAGCTAGTAATCGTTGACGTTTTCCCAGAATTTTACGTAAACCTCTCTGAGATAAATAGTCTTTTCTGTGCAATTCCAAATGTGAAGTAAGTCGTCGTATCTTATTAGTGAAACTTAATACTTGAAATTCAACAGACCCCGGGTTTTCTTCTTTATTTTCTTGGAAAAAAACTGAAATGAATGCTTTTTTTACCATAAAACGTAAATTGTTCCTCCTTTTATTGTTTAAATATATTTTTTTTATTGTTAATTTTACTGATCAGAAATAAAAAAAAAGAATAATGCTAACCATTTGAATCGGGTATACTAAATTAAGTTATCTACTCTTAATTTTCCCCCCAAAAATGAGTCACTGATTAATCCAATTTCAAATTGGAATAGAAAAGTTAGAGTTCAAAAAAAAATTCCGTTGATTTTTTTATTTATAGATCGAATTATCATGGAATGTAAGATACTACATGTATGTATATGTATTAGTTTGCTTTGAAATATTAGATATGTTACCTGATATCTGATATCTAGCCAAAATTTATCGTCGTCTATTTTTAAATTGTGGATATTGATATTGTGGATACATATGTAGCCTTAACACACTGAAACTACTGCTATTAGTGGTATCAAACCAATAGCGATTCATACAAGCTAAATCTTCTAATCGATAAGTGGGCCACAGAAAGAACTTTAATTTTTTTAATTTATTTTTATCTATATCAAGACTTGGGCTTGTACCCAAAAATTTAACACAGTTTTTTACGTTCTTTCCATCCCAAAGTATGGGATTTAGACCCGCACCCTTCCCTTTTCTTGAATTGAATGAAATTACAATTCTCAATTCTCTCCGACGTCTAGGTGATAAAATATTTTCGGGAACGAGCAAAGCATAATCGTTTTTATCTCTATTTCCAGTTATTTTTTGATGTCTTGTAAGGGATTTAAAAAAATTATTTTGATCACCATATCTTTGATTAATGCGATCTTTATTCTTATGAACCAATGAAATACTTATGCTTTGATATCTAATAAATTGTCCATTCGTTTTGACAGACAGACGAACCGGTTCGATGCTAACCCCCCCTCCTTTCACCAATTCGGGAATATGGACATCCTTGTGACTCAGCATTATATTGAAAATAATTTCGCCTCGTTGCAGAGAGGATATAAAAACTTTTCGCGGGCTTCTCAGTCTAAGCAGGAGACAATATACCTTGATATTATTGATTAGTTGTTGATTAAAAAAATAATCATTTCTAAATTGAATAAGCAAATTATTTTGTAGGAAAAAATCTAATTCTGTTTCTGTAGCGCTTGTGTTTTGCTTTTTCTTTGTATGGTTTTTTATGACTGATCCCGCATAATCTTCTTCAATATATTTTTTTTTATTGATGTTTTTATTTGTACTAATCGGTGCATTTCCCTGAAAATAAAAAAAAAGTAATTTTATGGGTATGACCCAGGGTTTTATTTTATATGAATTATAAAGTAACATAACTTCTGGGAAGAACCAAAGTTCAAAATCGGATATGGCCTTGCTTTGTATTTCTTCATTCATTCCCATCCAAGCAAATTGTTTTTTATTGAAGGGGTTGATGTCTTCATGAATTGTGAGATAAAAAGGATATTTCTTATACATTTTATCAACTTTTTGATCGTGACTAGTCTGTTTATTACTGGTGCTATGGATCCAAGCCTCACTAGTGAGCTTCTTTCTAACACTAAAATGGATAATTTTCCAATCCGCATATTTTCTATCTGGATTTTTAGCCATAATAGCATCTTTTCCTAGATAATTCTTGATAAGTATAATTGCCAACCCATCAAATAATTTTTGTTTATCTATGTTGTAATTATAAGAAATCTCTTCGGTATTGTTTACGTGTAATGATGATACATAACTATAGGAGTTCCTCTTAGCTTCATAATTAATAGATTTAGAGGAGAAGAGGTCATATTCAGAGTGTCTTTTAAAATTTTCTTTTTTATTTGGTAATAGAGAATAAGTTTCTTTTTCATATGAATACCATTTGTTTAAATCTTTTTGGGGGGCTTTATTAACTCTATTTTGCCATTTTTGGGCTACTAAGTTAGACCATTGAATTTTCGATAAATTATATTGATAATGAACCCTTAACCAATTTTGCCATTGATTCAGTCTAGAATTACGAAGTTTTTTATTTTTTAATTCGGAACTAAATATTCCTTGTGTTCTAAAATATCCCGTTAGTTCGTTTTTCTTTAAAACGGGTGTTCCGTGATATTGAAGAACAGATCTTAAGTTAATAACGTGGGTTTTTGATAATTTGTAAAATACATATGCTTGTGACAAAGAAGGTAAGTTCTTTGAATATTTTTTAATATTACTAATATTATAAAGTGACTTTATAAAGTGAATTTGTGTGTTTTTTTTTTTCTCACTTCTTGCGGGATTTGCTTTAATATAAATAGTGTAAATGTATTTTTTAACTTTTTTTGTTGTTGATTCAAGAAAAACTTGTGTGTCGATCCGAAGAATATTAATCATACCTAAGCAGTATATCCTTTGAAATAAAAATTGTATAAAAAAATGTGATTTACGGATTAATCTAATCTTTCTTCTTTTTAACACCTGAAAAAAATATATATAGGATTCTAATCTGTTAGCATCATTACTTTTTTTGTTCGAACTAATGTTTTTTTCTGAAGTTCGATTTTTTTTTTTTTTAGCTTTTATAAGTTTGTTTATTTTAGTTATGATTAGGCTTGTTCTATCAGTCAGCTCTTTTGTTTTTTTTTCTGGCAGTGAATAACTTCTCCAATCAATAGATTTTAGTTTACTGGATGGTTTATAAATAATAATATTACGGATTAAAAAATCTTTTTCTTTTTTAGTTTCACGCAACTCATATACTTCTCCTAATCCAAATAATAGCTTTGGGTTTATTTTTGCTAATTCTTTTTTTATTTTTTTTATAAGGAGAATGCTTTTTTTAATTGTTGTTGAGACTCTTAGAGAGAAATTTGTTCGTTCGTTTAATCTTCTTAGAATTGGAAAACAATTTGGCTTCCTTTTTAGAACCATTTTTCCAAGTTCTTTAAAAATAGGTGCAAAAAAGGAGGATCGTTTTCGGGGAGAGCAAAAAGGTAGGTCGGTTTCCATCCCCCAAACAGTTAAAAAACAAAAATCATATTTGTGTGTTTTTTTTTCTCTATAAGGAGAGTCTGGATTAGATCGGTGCCAAGGTTTCAGACGGAAAGGAAAGAGTATCTTTATTTGAATACCCTCTGTTAACCAGTTTGTTGGAAATTCATTGTCTGCTAATTGAACACCGTTATAGGTGCATTTAACATATCTTTCCTTCTTCCAATCCGTTAAATCCTCAGACCATTCTGGAAAGTCAAATAATAGCAGACGACCGAGATTTTTAGCTATTATAAAAGAGGGTAGTAGAATATATTTTCTAAGGATTGCTTGTATTAGTAATATTGAACTTCTTATTACTTGACCCAATAGAATAGTATCCCAAATTTCTGCTGTTTCGATCTGCGCTTTTTCTTGCATTTTGTGCTTGTAACTTTTATCTACTCTTAGTTTATCTTTTTTTTTTTTAGCTTCATCCGAAATTTTTAATTCTGTCTTTTTACCCATCCTAGTTATAAAAATAAATTTCATCAGTTTGGGGATATCAAACGCAAAAAATAGAGGGCTTTCTATTCTGTCCATGAAAAGAGGGGAATGGGCGTTCGCTTGAACCTGTTTTGAAATAACCATTTTCCGTCGTTGAGCGCGCATCGATCCTTTTATTATCTCTCGACGAAAATCGGATTGTTCATAATAACGTAATAAAGTTACTTCCTCTGTTTGAAGGATA